CATTTCAATAGTACGGGTGCTGCCGTGCCACAAGGCACGACCATGGAAGTAATGAAAAAGAAAAAGTTATGCAGTTGGACCATCTGCTCTATCCGTTCGAGTTTCGCTTCTCGAGAGAAGATGAAAGGCTAAAAATGAAAGTGTTTGCAAGGCATACCTTTTTTATACTCATCTCATTAAGCCGACCATTAATGACTAGTTCGAAGACCAGGAGCGGTCTGATCCCTTATTTGATCATACAGACCGCTCTTAGAAAGATGAAAAAAAAGCAAACTCTCATAGTTCCCAGCTCCAACTACTTCTTCGTAAGTGAGGTACTTTTTCGGTTTGAATAGGGGATCGCCCTTTTTGGTTGAAGTAGCCACGACTTTGGTCGTAGTCAGTTTAAACACATAAACTTAGTCATTTTGATCAACATGGCTGCAAGTGGACTAAGTTGAATTACTTTACCAGTCACCCGCCCTCGTATTAGAAGATCATCTTACCCTGTGGTCGACATTCTATTCTTCTTAGTCGTAGGTGCTCGTTCTATTTTGATTTGAATGGGCCGAGTCTCCCGAGGTACATATGGCCGGCCCTTCGGGTGTCTCGATGATACAAACAAAGAAAAGACGAATTCCAATCACATCCCCTATCACTTAAAGCCAATCCTTACCAAAGGAGGAAATCAAATCGAACAGCCTAGCTGCCTTATTTTTTCTTTTCCTTCCTGTTGATTACCCTCGACAATCAAGCTGCACTTCCTTCTAACAAGTGGCTGAGAGTTAGCAAGCAACCTTGGCCTCTTGGCAGGAGGTTCGCTGTCCCCCTCCTTTCCGGTCCGGCCGCGGTACGGGACCTGAACTCGAAGCTACGATCAGATCCGATTGGATCTGGTCCTATCCGACCCAACCCCGGAACTTAGAACGGCCGGCCTGTTTTGGACGGTAGAACGGGGAGAGGGGGAGTCGTTCCCATTCTCTCTCCGGGCACGAGCAGGAACATCTTTCAGACCGAATACATGTACATGACAGAACGACATATTCAAAAAAGACGTGATCCGATTTGATAGGCTGCCTGCAGAAATAGTTTAACGACCGCATCCAAATTCATTCGCGCGTGGGGCCATGTCTTCCGAACGATCATAGTACGATCGCTCATCTAATATCAAATCAATCGGTAGATCTCACTTCCATACCATAGCCGGAAAGGATAGCGTATCTACAGAAGAGAGAATACGGGCCCTTACCCTTAATTTAGTTTAGACGCGGTTCGAATGCCTTTACGCTATAGGCTGTGTTAAGCATGCTTCTTTGACATAAAACACACTTTTTTTCCATGACAACAGCCGCGACTATAAAGAGTGCGGCGGGATAATAAATACTGGTGAATAGCCAAGAGGTCAGGTACTCTCATTCCCGATCGGATCGGTATTGGCTAAAACTATCTATCCATAGCATTTCGGACTGATTCACTTCTTTATCGAAGCCTTATCCGATCCGGGAATACCTACTGGCTACTAGAAGCGGGCACGGTGATAAAGCTTTGGTCCAAGACTTATTGGAAAGGTAATGGACCATAGGGAGGAGGTTAGATACGAAGAATTATAGGATGATTCTTCTTATTCCAGCTTTTTCCATATACATATAAAAAAGGGCTAATAAAGTTGCCCTTTCTTAGTACATTGCCTTTCATTACCAACCTGCCGTCTTACAGCACGAAGTTACCAGATGTTCGCTACTATTAAGAAGGGCGGAGAGATGTTAGCCTTTCGCTATTAGTAAGCACTCCCTTAGTTTTGACCTAATGAGCTTTCTTTACGTTGAGTTAACCCGGCGGGTTCGCCTAGATGCCTAGTGGAGAACGAGCTGGTGGGAAAGAGCTCGCGAGAAAGCTCGTCAGTGGAAATTGGAAAAAGTCTCGATTCCGAGGAAGAAGGACCTATTCCCATGTAGTCGGGGTCGACCACAATTTCCCAAGTAAGAGATAGAATCTCACTAATTGGAAGGAAAAGGAGGGCTTCGATCCATTGTGATTCGCTTCCTTGGTGTGGAGAGATCTCTGCCATAAAACAGAGACCTTATTCTGTAGATCAAAGAGCGACGTAATTCTCAATTCATGAGAACTAGTATTTTAGTATAGAACAGATGCATTCTGGGCCGACTACATGCGCATCTAGTGCAGTGGCTTGGAAGTAAGCTACCTTGACCATCTTCCGAAGTTCTAAATAATCTACTGATCAAACGCTGTAAGAGCGGGCTGCTCTACATTCAGTCACGCCACAGTGATCCCCGAACTTATTCTAGTTTCGGGACGAAATCTGGCAGCCAATTGCTGGCTCTGAATAACCAGCCCAGCAATAAGCTCAATTCTTCCATAACATAACGGGGCGAGGTTGCGCGCAAGCCAAGTGACGTAAGTGCACTTGAGTACTTCGCGCTACAACCATCTCTTTTTTATAGGTTCTACGGACCGATGCCTGCTGCTTCATCTGAGAGAAAAGAATCATAGATATGCCGGT